CTTTTACTTCCAAAAAGTAATGTGCTATACACCATTACATCAAAATAAACTATCCAATTAAGGTTGTTTCGTTAAACGTGTGTCAAGTTGTTGGTAAGCGAGGAGAAAATTCCACAGCATTAGCCCCCAGTTCAACAGGCATCTTTTTAGTTACCATAGAATGTCACATCATTCAAGAGAACACCATTACACCAATGATTCTCATCAGTCTACCTGATGATCTCACAACATTTCATGTTACTATAGAATCAGGATAATCAGAGTATCGCCGAGGCATTCCTTGAAGTCCTAGAAAATGCTGAGGAAAAAATGTTAAATTTACACCAATAAATATTACGAAAAACTGAGCTTTTATCATTACATCTCTTAGTGATACCCCTGTAATAGTAGAATATCAAAAAGTCACCCCCGCAAAAATTGCGAATACGGCACCTATGGATAGAACATAATGAAAATGAGCAACCACATAATAAGTATCATGCAAGGCAATGTCTAAGGAGGAGTTTGCTAATACAATACCTGTTAGACCACCAACAGTAAATAGGAATAAAAATCCAAGTACCCATAATATAGGAGCTTCTATAGATAAAGGAGTACCGTGCATAGTGGCCAATCAAGAAAAAATCTTAATTCCTGTAGGTACAGCAATAATTATAGTAGCTGATGTGAAATAAGCTCGCGTATCTACATCTATACCTACAGTAAATATGTGATGAGCTCATACAACAAATCCCAATAAGGCAATAGCTCTCATGGCATAAATCATACCTAATGAACCAAACCTGTTCCCTTTAGCAGAAAAGTGCACAATAATCTGTGATACTATTCCAAACCCTGGAAGGATCAAAATATAAACCTCTGGATGACCAAAGAACCAGAATAAGTGCTGGTACAGAATGGGATCTCCTCCTCCGGCAGGGTCAAAAAAAGATGTATTAAAGTTACGGTCTGTTAAAAGCATAGTAATAGCTCCTGCTAATACAGGCAAAGATAATAACAATAGAATAGCTGTTAATAATACTGATCAAACGAAAAGAGGCATAATTTCAAAGGTCATTCCTTCTCTTCGTATATTTGAAATTGTTGTGATAAAGTTAGCTGATCCTAAAATCCTTCTCACCCCCGCAATGTGAAGCGAGAAGATACCAAGATCAACGGCCCTTCCAGGGTGTCCAAGGGTAGATAAAGGTGGGTATACTGTTCAACCCGTACCTACCCCTCTCTCCACCATACCAGACATTAACAATAGAGTTAAGGCTGGAGGTAATAACCAGAATCTTATGTTATTTATTCGAGGAAATGCTATATCAGGAGCATTTAATATTAAAGGAACTAATCAGTTCCCAAACCCACCTATTATAGTAGGTATAACAAAGAAAAAGATCATAATAAATGCGTGTGCCGTAACAATTACATTATATAGTTGGTCGTCTCCTAAAAGAGAACCTGGCCTTCCTAGTTCAAGGCGAATTAAAGCTGAAAGAGCTGTTCCTAGGAATGCTGACCAAACTCCGAATACAAAATATAGTGTACCAATATCTTTATGATTAGTGGAAAATATTCAACGTCTCATCTTTTTTTTACAAAAAAAATATTTTTTTAAAAACTATTTTCGCAGAATTAGAAGTTCTTTTCTCGACAAGAAAATATAATTTACTTTGTTGGTAATTATTTAGTTTCCTTTCGTACTCAGTAATTCATTTTCTAAAGAAGATTGAAACCAACCTGGCTCCCGCCGGTTTGAACTCAAATCACGTAAAAACTTTAAGACGAACAGTCTTTCTTTTAATTTTTATTTACAAAAATAAGTTTTTAGTTCAACATCGAGGTCATACTCTCTTTTTCCAATCTGTTCTTAGATAAAGATATTATGCTGTTATCCCTAAAGTAACTTAATCAAACTGGAGTTATGGAAAGTAAGTTTCCTTGTTGCCCCAACAAACAAAAAATAGATTTTAGGGTCTTATCGTCTTTCTTAGTTTGTAAGTATTATCACTTACTATATCATATTAATTAATTTAACACAATAATTATGTCGGTCACCCATTCAAACAATTCACCAATTAAATGACTATTAATTTTGCTACATTATATCCGTTTTAGGGCAGGGCTTACTCTCATCGAGAGAAATGTTTTTGTTAAACATTCGCATAATTGATTATTTAATTAAATTAAGGTTCTATAAACTTGAATTATTATGTAACTAAACTGTTATGTTAACTCCATAGTATTAAATTTTTGCTAAATTTAATAGCTTCTATACGGTAATTTAGATTGTTAACCCCGTCTTGGATTGTTTTTATTTTTAATTTCTTAATATGTCACACTACCAGTTTTTTAGACACGGTCTTATTTTTGACACTCTTTTTCCTTTTCTATTCTTAAACATAGTCTCTTTCGTACTAATTTCTGTCTCAAATCCGTTATACAAAAAGGAATAAAAATCCCAACTTATTTTTTGTTTGTGTAAAAAACATGTGTCTACTTGAGTTACAATCACTTAACAGGTCCTTATTTTTTTCAGAAATATATTCTTATAAACTACTTTCCTAAAACTTACAGTAAAAAATTCTGATCTTATTTTAATTATAAGTCACCGTCTACGTTTAGATAACCCTTTATTTAAAATTATTAATGGCACTCTTATTGACCTTCCCTCCCCTGTGAATTTCTCTATTTGATGAAACTTTGGTAGACTCTTAGGATTAGTTTTGGGAATTCAATTATTGACAGGAATTTTTCTGGCTATACACTACACTGCTGATGTGGAGCTAGCTTTTTCGTCAGTAAGACATATTTTTCGAGATGTTAATTCAGGTTGGTTACTGCGGTCAACTCACGCTAATGGAGCATCTTTTTTTTTTATTTGTCTATATAGACATGTGGGCCGCGGGCTCTACTACGGAAGGTATATATATGTAAAAACTTGAATTACTGGTGTTTTGTTATTAATTCTAGTAATAGCGGCTGCTTTTTTAGGCTACGTGTTACCTTGAGGTCAAATAAGATTCTGAGGTGCCACCGTAATTACTAACCTTTTCTCGGCATTTCCCTATTTTGGACCTGATTTAGTATTATGACTCTGAGGTGGTTTTGCTGTGGATAACGCCACTTTAACTCGTTTCTTTACTTTTCATTTTATGGTTCCCTTTATCGTAGCTGCTATAGCAGCTATTCATATTTTTTTTCTTCACACCACTGGGAGTAACAATCCTTTAGGCGTTAATTCTGACGCTGAGAAGATTCCGTTCCATTGATATTATAGAATTAAAGATGTAGTAGGATTTGTAGTGATAGTGTTTTTCCTTCTTAGTCTAGTCTTATTTTCTCCTAATTACTTAGGTGAGCCCGATAATTTTATCGCCGCCAATCCTATAGTAACTCCTCCCCATATTGTCCCAGAATGATACTTTTTATTTGCTTATGCTATTCTGCGGTCAATCCCTAACAAATTAGGAGGGGTTTTGGGGCTCTTCGGATCACTATTAATCTTGTTAAGATTACCTGTATTACATATTAACAGAATAAAAGGTACTTCTTATTACCCTTTTTCAAAATTTTTGTTTTGATCTTTTGTAATCTCATTCTTCATACTTACCTTAGGCGGAGCTTGACCCGTAGAATATCCCTACGTTGCAGTAAGTCAGTTTTTTTCTGTTTACTATTTCTCCTTTTTTCTAGTTAGTACCCCTCTACGAATATATGAGATTCTGTAGTTCATTAATTTCGGCTTGGTTTAATATCTTTCCTTTGCATGGGTGATTAAATTAGTCTTCATTGGTCTGGTTATTTTGCTAATAAGATTCAATCATAAAAAGCAGAACGTACTAAGAATTCTATTAACTTTAGAATGTATAGTATTACTAACCTTTATCGCTCTTTGTTTTTCTAGAGAATTATTTTTTGGGGTTATTTTCCTTAGGGTAGGGGCTTGTGAAGCTGCTGTAGGTTTAGGTTGTTTAGTAGGTTTAATCCGGTTAGCTGGTCAGAGCTCTATTGGACTGGTCGAATAATAGTTGTAAATTACTTAACTTCCTTACTAATAATTAATATAGGACTATTAGGAGTATTACTCAGTTACTCCATCATTAATGCCGGTATTATGAACTTCAGGTTTATCCTGGATTCTTGATCACTTAACTTTTTTGGGTTGTTGAGGTTAATCTCTTCTATGGTTTTCATCTGATCTTACTATTATATAGATGGTGAGAGAAATTATGGTCGWTTCTTAAGAATTGTAATCAGTTTTGTGGGGTCAATAGTAGTATTAATCTTTATGAGAAGATTTTTTGGTGCTATGATTGGGTGAGATGGTCTAGGTGTCACATCTTTTTTATTAGTAATTTACTATAAAAATCGCAAGTCTTTGGGTTCTGGTATAATTACAGCCTTAACCAACCGGTTAGGAGATTGTTTCTTTCTGGTAATCTTAGGTGTATCAGCTTATTCTAGAATACACCCCAGGTTTTACTACCTATTACTTATTATGATTTTATTGACATCTATAACCAAGAGTGCACAAATCCCTTTTTCATCCTGACTGCCTTCTGCTATGGCTGCTCCTACTCCTGTTAGTGCCTTAGTACACTCATCAACCTTAGTAACTGCGGGTGTTTATTTTTTAATACGATTCAATATTATAAGATTCGAGTGAATATTAAGAATTGGTAGAGCTACTATATTAATAGCCGGTGTCTGTGCTTGTGCCGAAATAGATATTAAAAAGATTGTGGCTTTATCTACATTATCCCAGCTAGGGGTGATAATAATTTCACTATCACTAATACAGAAGGATTTTTGCTTCTTTCACTTAATGACTCATGCTATATTTAAGGCACTTTTATTTATGTGTGTTGGAGTAGGAATTCATACCATTTTCGGTTCTCAAGATTTTCGAAGATTTTCGGGGGTTAGGAGAATTTTAGTTTGGCCCTCATCCTTACTACTTATTTCTAATATGTCCTTATTAGGATTTCCCTTTATATCGGGATTCTATAGTAAAGATTTAATCCTCGAAAGATTTTATTCATCAAGTCAATCAGCCATTATAGGAATACTCTTCTTGGTGGGGGTAGGTTTAACTACAGCTTACAGAATTAAAATAATGAATCTAGCTTTCTATCTAAAGACATCTTCTCTTCCTAATTCATTAGCTTCTGGAGGATTTAGAACTAGAGTAAAACTACCATTGCTAACACTAGGTTTATGCTCTATTATAAGAGGAGCTATATTAAGCTATTGAAATATTAATTTTCTAATAACAACAGTACTTATCCTTGACAAAATGATGCCTCTACTTTTTATTCTAGCCGGTGTAGTTTTAGGGCTCCTAGTAAGCAATCTAAAAATTCCTTTCTTGAGATCTATATGAAATCTAAGAGCTCTCTTCCAAAAATCCAGAGGGTTCTCTATCACTATATCTAGCCCTTTATATTATGATAACGGTTGGGTTGAAATTAGAGGAGGGAAAGGGTCTGTAAATTTATTTATCTTAATAAAAATAGTACTATATCCTTCGATAGGATTATCAGTAGTAATAGTCTGAATAACCATATTGTAAACTGAAAGTTCTCGCAACATAAACTTTGGGAGTTTAAAGTAAACGATAACTTCAAATTAAATTTATATTATATAAGTAAATCTGAGTTATACCCTATTATACTATTACTTACGGCCGTAGGATTTTTCTTTCTAGCTTTTTCTCCCTTCGCGCTAGGCTTGTTATTCCTTCAAACTTTATTGTTAAGATCTATTATTATTGGTATAGCTAATGGATTTATAGGATTGATTTTATTTATTGTTTATGTTGGTGGTACTATAGTGCTATTCACTTACTGTTTTATACTATCTCCCCTGCAGAACTTTGGATCGTGATCCAAACTCTACCCTTTGGCTGTGTTAATAGTCGGTATCTCATACACCACTTTAAGGTATCACGGCACTTTAATAGAATTTTACTGAATATCTAATATTCTATTACTAGTTGGCATTATCCTGTTTGTGGTAATGCTAAGTGTAGTCGACATGGTAGATTTCTCTCGTGGTTCTATACGTGTAGAGTAGTGACAACTATGCATTTGATAACCCTCATTTCACTTTTCTTTACGGTTAATCATACCCCTCTAGTTATAAGACTTGTAATCTTATCATTCTGGGTATTTCAGGGTATATATGTTATTAACAGTATTAAAATGGGTAGGTTGTTTCATTATCTATGCGTCTCTCTACTCTCTGTTGTTTTATGTTTTTTTTTATCCTCCAAAATAATTTCCTTTTACATTTTTTTTGAGTTGAGGTTAATTCCTACACTCTTTTTAGTCTTTTTCTTTGGGTATCAGCCTGAGAAGCTGCAGGCTTCTATATATCTTTTAATATATACGGTTATATCATCTTTACCTTTACTGATAATCTTTATTAAAATGTCGGGGTATATCCTTTTCATCTCTACTTCAACTAGAGTTAGAATGGTACTATTCATAACTCTGGGGTTTATAGTTAAAACTCCTATATATTTAGTCCACGTATGACTACCAAAAGCTCATGTGGAGGCACCTGTGGCTGGTTCAATGGTTCTTGCAGGAATTCTGCTGAAGTTAGGGAGATATGGATTAATTCTATTCTGCCCTGTGTTAAGAGGTGTTGTTTTGTACTTTTATTTATCCTTAAGAGTTTGAGGGTCAATCTTTTGCAGTATAATTTGTATTCGACAGTCTGACTTAAAGGGTCTCATCGCTTACTCTTCCGTGGTTCATATAGGGGTCGTTACAGTAGGGGTAGTAAGAGGGTTAGAGATTGGATACAGTTGTGCTCTAATAATAGTTATTGCTCACGGAGTTTGTTCCCCAATACTCTTTGCTGTTGCCTTTCTGGTTTACAGATCTTCTCACACACGTGTCTTAAGTAATAATAAGGGTAGTTTAAGTACACCTGTCCTTTCTTTTATTTTATTTCTGCTCCTAGCTATTAATATAGGAGTCCCCCCGTCTGTAAATTTGTGAAGAGAAGTATACATATTTATTAGGTTTATTAATATAATAACAGTCTCTATCTTTTTCTTGGTTGTGATTGCTTTTGTTGGTGTAGTCTATAATCTATTTATATACATTACTCTTAGGCAATCTAAGGAATTTGATTTCTCAAAAACTGATTATATTTACTGGCCTTTACTATCGGCATGTTTACTAGGTTTCTTACTGTTTCCTTTCTTGGGGGTGTTTTCCGTTTATTTTTCCTATTTAAATGCAATTTCCATTACACTTACTATGTTTCGACTTTCTCTGTGTTTACCGGAGGTGACGGGCGATATGTGCAAAAGTAAATAATTTTCTTATCTTATTTACTAACAAATCTTAATCTCTCAGGTTTAATTACTTCCGAGCATTAAGGCTTGGTTGATTATAATAACTTAGTTATTTCTTTAACAGCAATACACTACTAACCGTAATTAGATAGCGGGTTATCTTTTTGCCAACGAGCCTTTGATTTTACTTTCTGCCAGGTTTTTAAAGTTTATAATTACTGCTTAAATATTTGTCTGTATTACAAAGGTATCTAATCTTTTTAATTTACTCAGTCTGTATGACTTCCTAATATTACTTTCGGAATTTTTTATTTCTTTTGTTATGAGAGTGAGCCCACGTATAACCGCAGATGCTGGCACGAGGTTGACCGCTTTTATTTATTCTTTAATTAAAAACTTTCTTATCTGGAAATAATTTCCATGGTTTTAATTTTTTAATCTTTTATAAACAAAACAAAAATTTTTGGACTTTCGTCTTTTTTGAGGTATGAACTCAATAGCTTTTATAGCTTACAAAAATAATAACCTCATCAATAGATGCATATGAATAGGAACAATCAAACAACGTCTACAAAGTGCCAGTATCAAGCTCTAGCTTCAAATCCAAAATGGTGGCCTGATGTAAAATGAAATAATAAGTGCCGGTATAATATAACTGCAATAAAAGTGGTTCCGATAAGCACATGAAGACCATGAAACCCCGTGGCCACAAAGAAAGTTCTCCCATAAACTCTGTCTGCTATAGAAAATGAGGATATAACATACTCCATAGCCTGAAGGATAGTAAAATAAACCCCCAATGATACAGTTACGACCAAACTAAGAGTAGCCTCTATCCACTTATTCTCCATTAACGCCATATGAGCTCATGTGATGGATACCCCTCTCGATAACAGTACCGTGGTGTTTAGTAAAGGTACATCAAGAGGATTAATAGCGGTAATTCCCACAGGAGGTCAAACAGTACCTAACTCAATGTTTGGGCTGAGTGAAGAATGAAAAAATGCCCAAAAAAAAGCAAGGAAAAAAAATACTTCTGAACAAATGAACAAAACCATTCCTATACGTATTCCATCTTCTACTTTATTCGTATGTTTGCCCTGAAATGTGGATTCACGGGTTACGTCTCGTCACCACTGAATCATTGTCAGTAAAATTAAACATAGTCCTAATTTTATCAAGAAATCGTCATATTTATGCATTCATGAAGCTAATCCTCCTACAAGGCATATACTCCCAACTGATCCTGTTAAAGGTCAGGGTCTATAATCAACAATATGAAAAGGGTGTTTAGTCATTTCTCTCCACAGGAGAACGCTACTAAGCCGTATTTGTATTGGAAATAAAACGTTTACACTATGCCTACTATTATGGTTGCTAATACTAGAGGAGAAACTTCGTTCAATTTAAACCCCCGATTAAGTAATATACGTGAATAAGACACCAGAGCTAAACCCCTCCCAATTAGTATGGCAGAGGCTATTTTTATCTTAACATTACAAATAGCCTTTAGTTTCCATATAAATCCTGTGAATGGTGGTAAACCTCCTGCATTTAACAGAGATAAGGAAAAATTCCTAGAATTACTGTTCATGTATTTCACAACAGGAATCAAGATGATAAAATAAATCATTAAGAATATCCACAATAAACTAGCCTTTAGTTGAAAAATTCATCCTATAGTTCTTATACCAGAAAAAATAATCACCAGAACAGGTGTTATTATTGATATCATAAATAGGGCTCCTAGTATAATATTTACTAGTGACACAGAAGTCTTAAGAGATAGACAGAAAGTTATTAAAGTAATAGGCGCCAACTTCTGTCACGTTTGAATAATTAAAATACTTAGTTTTTCCAAAAATGGTACTACCATTGGAACCCAAAAATGAAATGGTATCATTCCTATCTTTAGGATAATCCTAAACATAAGTAACAACTGAGTTGTACTACTAAATTCATTTATTAGTCCTATAGTTAAAATGGTCAAGGACCCCACACTTTGTGCAATAAAATAAACCATACAAGGTTTCTTTATTCTTTCTTTATTTATTAACCTGGGTACAAAACACATAAGGTTTAACTCCAAACCTAACCAGGCAATAGGCCAAGATATAGATGATATTACAACGATGGTTCCTACTACTACCCCAATTATCATGCTTTAACGAAAATAAAGATTGTACTAGTTAAAAGCTAATTGGATAAACCTATACTAGTCAGTTTAGTCCTCCGTAACCTCATTCATAAACTGTACCTAAAACCAAAGCAACCAAGAAGGTTGTCACCAACATCGTAGACATCAGTATAGGCAAAATTAAAGCCACCTCAATATCAAATACTAAAAAGATCACCGAAACTATAAAAAATTTTATACAAAAGGGTAGTCGTGTTACACCTGAAGGATCGAATCCGCACTCAAATGGAGATATTTTTTCTCTATCAGCAATAGATTTGTAAGTTAAACAAGCTAGAGCGATTAATACAGTGGCTACAAGCAAGGAAATTAAACCATAAACCATTGAGTAGAATATCTTAGTTTTAAAAGATTAGACTTTCAAAGTCTTGATATAACTAAAAATCACCCTAATAAATACTAAGAATCCCAGTGTTATTGGAAGAAAGCATTTTCACGCTAAATATATTAATTGATCATAACGGAATCGAGGCAACGTACCCCGAGCTCAAATATAAAATACCCCAATTAACAAAAGAAATATTACAAGCTCTGAAAATAAGGTGGACATAAATAATATTCTACACAAGGCCGACATAAAAATAATAGACATATACTCAGCCAAGAATACTATTACAAATAGAACAGAGCTGTACTCTGTATTGAAACCCCTTACCAATTCTCTTTCTCCTTCAGCAAAATCAAAGGGTGATCGATTTGTTTCTGCAAGAACTCTCACAGCAAATATTAGAAATACTATTGTCATTCAATTTATTACTGTTATCTGTTTATCTTGTCTTACATCCCATGCGGAAAATATAATTGCTCCCAAAACAATAATGGTTATACTCACCTCATAAGAAATCGTCTGGGCCACAGCCCGAATCGCCCCAAGTATAGAGTATTTCCTATTTCTTCTTCAACCAGCACCTAAAGTACCGTAAACACCAATACTAGCAATAGCCAAAATATAAATAATACCTAAAAAGTGTACTGAATGTGAGGACTTTAAAGGGAACGATAGTCAGAGTAACATAGGGGTTAATATAATCAGAACACAAATCATATTAAATAATGTTTTGTTGGATAGAAGAGGATATCTCATTTCTTTCAGAAATAATTTTACAGCATCAGCAAACGGAACTAATGTTCCAGCTGGGCCGGGTTTGTTTGGTCCTTTCCGAATATGAATGTAACCCAAAACCTTTCGTTCTAATAATGTAAAAAAAGCAACTGCTACTATAGCTAATACTAACGTTAAAACAGCACCCATTTAATTCTTAAAATTAACGTAAATATATACTAGAATTCCTAAAATTAACGTAATTTTTATACTAGATTACTAAAAACCTTCCTGAATATCTTTGTTGTTATGCATTCAACAGCAATAGGTATAAAGCTATGATTAGAACCACAAATCTCACTACACTGTCCATAATATATACCACTACGATCAGCTAAGAAACTTAATTGGTTTAGCCGCCCTGGAACGGCATCAGCCTTGATACCTATAACTGGAATAGTTCACGAGTGTAATACATCTGCCGCTGTTACCAGTACTCGGATGGGTACTTGTCTCGGGATAATAATACGATGATCCGCGTCTAACAGACGATACGGAGAATCAATTATATAAGCATCAAATTCAAGATTATTAAAGTCTGAGTATTCGTAGGATCAATACCATTGATGCCCAACGGCTTTAAGGGTTACAGCTGGGGCACCAGCTTCATCAATCATATATAATAATTTTAATGAGGGTAAGGCTAGACCTACCAGAATTAAACACGGGAAAGTTGTTCATAAAAACTCCACGTTTTGTGCATCTATTAGAAGTCGATTAGAAAAGGGGGTGTATCTAATTACTACAAGATATCATAATACTGAAAAAGCAATAGCAGCAACAAAAATTATCCTTCAATCATGAAAGAAATTTAACTGTTCTATCAGGGGAGACGCCGCATTTTGTAGATTTAACTTCAT